ATTCAAATCCACTTCCGTAGTCTATATAACCCCCCCCAAAAAAATAGAGGGGAAAGATACCAAAGTGGTCTTGTATCCGAATCAGACTGCCTGTCTTTTTGTAGTTGGATCCCCAAGTTTTTGGAATGCTCCAAACTCTACTTGAGCATCCAAATCTGGGTCAATACCAGCAAAAACATCTCTGAACAAGGTTCTAGCACCATGCCAAATGTGTCCGAAGAAGAAGAGCAAAGCAAACGAAGCATGCCCAAAAGTAAACCAACCCCTTGGACTGCTACGAAAAACACCATCGGATTTCAAAGTCGCACGATCTAATTCAAAAATTTCACCCAATTGAGCGCGTCTAGCATATTTTTTCACAGTAGCAGGATCACTATAACTGACTCCATTGAGTTCGCCGCCATAGAACTCAACGGTTACACCTACTTGTTCAACACTATACTTTGATTCTGCCCTTCTAAAAGGAACATCAGCTCTAACAATTCCGTCACCGTCTACCAAAACGACTGGAAATGTTTCAAAAAAAGTAGGCATACGACGTACAAAAAGCTCACGCCCTTCTTTATCTCTAAAGATAGGGTGTCCTAACCACCCAACCGCTATTCCATCTCCGTTATCCATTGAGCCTGCCCTGAATAATCCTCCTTTTGCCGGATTATTGCCGATATAATCATAAAAAGCTAATTTTTCAGGAATTTTAGACCAGGCTTCTGAGAAACTTTGATTTTCTGCTAGCCCGGCGCTAACTCTTCGATATATCTCTTGCTGGAAGTAACCCTGATCCCATTGATAACGAGTGGGACCAAATAATTCAATGGGGGTAGTTGCTGAACCATACCACATAGTTCCAGCAACAACAAAAGCTGCAAAAAAGACAGCCGCGATACTACTGGAGAGTACGGTTTCAATATTTCCCATACGCAATCCTTTGTATAGACGTTGTGGTGGTCGGACGCTAAGATGGAATAGACCTGCTAATATGCCCAATGTACCTGCTGCAATATGATGAGAAGCTATTCCTCCCGGAACAAAAGGATCAAAACCTTCCACGCCCCACGATGGATTTACAGGTTGTACTTTTCCCGTTAGTCCATAAGGATCGGACACCCATATTCCAGGACCGTACAAGCCTGTTACATGAAATGCACCAAAACCAAAGCAAGCCACCCCGGAGAGAAATAAATGAATTCCAAAGATCTTGGGCAAATCCAAAGAAGGTTTTCCTGTCCGTTCATCACAAAATATTTCTAGATCCCAATAGACCCAATGCCAGATAGCTGCCAAAAAGCATAAGCCAGAAAACACAATATGTGCCCCAGCGACACCTTCGTAACTCCAAATCCCCGGATTCGTTACAGTCCCTCCTGTGATACTCCAACCTCCCCATGAATTGGTTATTCCTAAACGAGTCATGAAGGGTATAACGAACATACCCTGTCTCCACATTGGATCAAGAACAGGGTCAGAAGGATCAAAAACTGCTAATTCATACAGAGCCATCGAGCCCGCCCAACCAGCAACCAGAGCTGTATGCATTATATGAACGGAAAGCAACCGGCCGGGATCATTCAATACAACGGTATGAACACGATACCAAGGCAAACCCATGGAAAATACCCCTTTATCAAAGAAAAATAGACATTACGTAACTTTATTGCATTGGAAAAGACTCTACTATGACTATCCTATGGACCTCCCTTGTTCAGTGGATTATTTCCTAACAAGGGTTAGGTTAATATTTATTCTATTCTGTTCGTAATAATGGAATAATTATGTTCGTAGGAACAAAGAGAAGCAGATTTATTCTATACTCGATAAGTACCAATACGCAATGGGGGGTTGATACCATTTTCTATGAGTAAATGCGTCCATCCTTATTTATCATTAGAAGGCCCTATTCGTAAAAATTTTCCTTTATTTATTTTGTCTTTCTTTCTGAATTTTTCTAATCTATGGATAAAATAAATATGATAAAGCCAATATTATAAAGACAATAAAACCATATTGTTACGTTTCCACATTAAAGTGAAATATAGTATTTTAGTTCTTTTTTCTTTCAATTCATGCCTATTGGTGTTCCAAAAGTACCTTTCCGAAGTCCTGGAGAGGAAGATGCATCTTGGGTTGACGTATAGTGCGACTTGTCAGATATATTGGGTCATATGGGATTTCCCCGTTATCTCCCCCGATTGAGATATCCTCTGTTTCGCCCAAGAAAGAGAAATTGAATCATCAAAAAATTGGAGCGTGAAGTGCAATTAGATGCATTGTTTGGGGGGATTCATAGTACTATTATCAATTAGAATAATTTATGGTTGGCTTTGGTTGGACTAAGAAAATGAAGTATCCAGGCTCCGTTTAGAAAAAACCCAATTGGTGATATATCTATGATTACTACATGTATCATAAATTATTCCTGTTTGTTATTTGTAAAGTCATAACAAAAAGAAATGGTGATGGGAAGATTTGTCCTATATGTGCAAATCCAAATCGGGCGGAT